TTTTTATTTGTAACAAAAAAAGTAGTTAGTTATCATAATTTATCAAAGCAAAAATGATAAAAATGATATGATTATGATAAAGAATCAATCATAATAGAATAATGGAAATGGGGTTTTCGTGGTTGCCATACAAATTCTATTTCTATAACTAGAATAACTATACCTCTATATAATATACAGACTGAAAAGTTGCAGATAAATTGTTTTTTTATATTTGACTTTATATTCCATTCCTGATTAGTAATCAGAGAACCTCTATTCTATGAACACTCTTACTTCTGTAAATTGAAAAGTTGGCAAATAAAACGAATTTGATCTTCCTTTCTTACATCTGTCAAATTCTAAAAAAATAGCCTTTTGCATTTTAATATATTAATATTGGCGGATTATTGTCGGAGACTCTCCGTTTTGACTAACAAACGAATATCTTTTGGATCAGATTCTAGCGAATCTTTCGGAACTTTGTAAGCAACTCTTTTTTTTATATTTAAAAGACAAGAGCAAAAGAAGAAGAAAAGATGAAGAATAAAAAAGTGGAGTCTAAAACATATATTTTGTGTGGAGAAGGCTAATTAAGTTCATTTAATTAGTTCTACATTTCTTGAACTTAATATATACTATACTCACTTAGATATAATTAGTATAATTATAATTATATAGAATTAGAATTCTAATTAAGTTAAGATAATTTTAGAACAATATAACAAACAGGTACAACTAGTAAGTCGAGGTACCCATTCTATGACAGATATAAACTTTCCCTCTTTTTTTGTGCCTTTCGTAGGCTTAGTATTTCCGGCAATTGCAATGGCTTCTTTATTTCTTTATGTTCAAAAAAACAAGATTGTTTAGGCTGGATGGTGAGGCAAAATCAAAATTTTTCAAGACTTAGACTTGATTGAATCATAACCCAGATATCTATCTTTTTATTGGAAAGTCGAATATGGTAGAATGCATGATTTCTTTCAAACACAAGTGCAATACGTGCGAAACTTGCTATAGGGATAAATTCGTTTTCACTTTTTTAATCAATAGATCGGGACTGGTCGGTTCCTTTTTTGAAATAAAAAGTCAATGCTTGTAGATCTCTAGGGCGGGGTGGGACGTTCTTATTTTCCTTTTCGATCGAACGCTTTTTTACCCCGACAGATTCACATTAGAATAGTGCTAGTTGATGAGAGTTACTTCAGAAACAAAATAGCGTTAGTTAAGTCGTTAAGTAAAGTATAAGCGAAATTCATTTTGGTTATTCTATCAATTCAATTAAGTCAAATTAAATGCAACTAGATTAGTATGAATTGGCGATCAGAACGTATCTGGATAGAATTTATAAGGGGATCTCGAAAAATAAGTAATTTCTGCTGGGCCTTTATCCTTTTTTTAGGTTCATTAGGCTTTTTATTAGTTGGAACTTCCAGCTATCTTGGTAGGAATTTGATATCTTTATTTCCCTCCCAGCAAATCATTTTTTTCCCACAGGGGATCGTGATGTCTTTCTATGGGATCGCGGGTCTCTTTATTAGCTGCTATTTGTGGTGCACAATTTCGTGGAATGTAGGTAGTGGTTATGATCTATTCGATAAAAAAGAAGGAATAGTGTGTATTTTTCGTTGGGGATTTCCGGGAAAAAATCGTCGCATCTCCCTCCGTTTCCTTATAAATGATATTCAATCTATCAGAATAGAACTTAAAGAGGGTATTTCCCCTCGTCGTGTCCTTTATCTAGAAATCAGAGGCCAGGGGGCCGTTCCTTTGACTCGTACTGATGAGAATTTAACTCCACGAGAAATGGAACAAAAAGCTGCTGAATTGGCCTATTTCTTGCGCGTACCGATTGAAGTTTTTTGAAATGAATCGAACAATGAACGTTTTCTGATTCTCGACTGGGGGTAGAAAAACTAACTCTACAATCCCCAAATTTCCACGGTATAACTTAACGAAATTTTCGTCAGAACGTACCTTTGAGTCAAAGCAAACGTATATTCTATGGAACATCCAAAAAGGGGGTTGTTTTTGTATGCAAAAAAGAAATTTGATGCCTATAGAAACCCACTCGCCGCACTTCATTAGCACCAAATCGAAATAAGGATAGATTTATCCCCCAAAATTTTGAAATAAAATAAATTGTTTTTAGTTTCCATATTTTGATTTGATAGGCTAGAAACAAATAGCTCGTGGAAATTGATTTTATTTCGTGATGTTTCGTTTTCTCCCCTCTTTCGTTCTCTTCTCTTTAATGAATAACTTGACATTTTGCTACCCCCTTTTTTTGTTTTGATCATCACATTCAGAAAATTATCTCAATTCTTTTTGTGCTATGGTAGGCAGCGGATTTTTTTTTGCACTATTTTTAGAGTTTTTTGTCTCGAAATCCGAATTCCTTAACTTAACTCTTAACTAAAGTGGGTTTTCGGGGATTCACCTAAAGAAAGGAATTGCTTCGAATTTGACCAATTGAAATAGCTGGAAACTTTTTTGCGTATTTTTGCATTCGAAGCGGACTCTTCCTCTTATTTATTCGATTTCTGTATTCTTGTAAGATTCTTTAAAACAAGGACTAATTACCGAATAACAAATAAAAAACAGAGAACGATTCGCAACCTTGGAATAGAACTCATTTTGGTGCAATGAAAAAAATGAAAAAGAAAATTTAAATATTAGATCACGTAGAGGCGACGAATGAGGCCACTTTATTAAATTTAAATTTTATAAAAAAATGGCAAAAAAGAAAGCATTTATTCCCCTTCTATTTTTTGTATCTACAGTCTGTTTACCCTGGTGGAGCTTTCTAGCATTTAATAAAAGTCTGGAATCTTGGGTTACTAATTGGTGGAATACCACACAATCAGAAACTCTTTTGAATGATATTCCAGAAAAGAGTCTTCTAGAAAAATTCCTAGAATTAGAGGAGCTCCTACTGTTGGACGAGATGATAAAGGAATACCCGGCGACACATCTAAATCTAAAAAAGTTTCGTATAGGAATCCATAAAGAAACGATTCAATTGATTCAACTGCACAATGAAGATTGTATCCATACAATTTTGTCCTTTTCGACCAATATAATCTGTTTCGTTATTCTAAGTGGTTATTCTATTATAGGTAATAAAGAACTTATTACTCTTAACTCTTGGGTTCAGGAATTCCTCTATAACCTAAGCGACACAATAAAAGCATTTTCGATTCTTTTATTAACCGATTTATGTATCGGATTCCATTCACCCCATGGTTGGGAACTAATGATTGGCTCTATCTACCAAGATTTTGGATTTTCTCATAACGACCAAGTTATATCTGGCCTTGTTTCCACTTTTCCAGTCATTCTAGATACAATTTTGAAATATTGGATCTTCCGTTATTTAAATCGTGTATCCCCATCACTTGTAGTGATTTATCATTCAATGAATGACTGAAAAAAGGTCTACTGATATTAATTCAATTTAGAATGTTTGGTACTTGGGGCATAAGCATTCCAAAACGTACTGACTCTTTCTACCCACCCAAGGCAGGAAGGTACTCCAATATTCCAGTAAGATTATTCCAGTAAATAGCAGAATCGCGGATAGGGAACTAGACTAGCGACCTACCCAATTTATTGTAGAAATTTTCGGGATCAAAAATTGTACCATGCAAACTATAAATACCCTTTCTTGGATAAAAGAACACATTACTCGATCCATTTCCGTATCACTCATTATATATATAATAACTCAGTCATCCATTTCCAATGCATATCCCATTTTTGCACAGCAGGGTTATGAAAATCCCCGAGAAGCGACCGGTCGTATTGTATGTGCCAATTGTCATTTAGCTAATAAACCCGTGGATATTGAGGTTCCCCAAGCGGTCCTTCCTGATACTGTATTTGAAGCAGTTGTTCGAATTCCTTATGATATGCAACTAAAACAAGTTCTTGCTAATGGCAAGAAGGGGGGTTTGAATGTAGGAGCTGTTCTTATTTTACCCGAGGGGTTTGAGTTGGCTCCAACCGATCGTATTTCTCCCGATATGAAAGAAAAGATAGGCAATCTTTCTTTTCAGAGCTACCGACCAAATCAAAAAAATATTCTTGTGATAGGCCCTGTTCCGGGGCAAAAATATAGTGAAATAACCTTTCCTATTCTTTCACCGGACCCTGTTACTAAAAAAGATGTTCACTTTTTAAAATATCCCATATATGTAGGCGGTAATAGGGGAAGGGGTCAAATTTATCCTGACGGAAGCAAGAGTAACAATACTGTTTATAATGCTACAGCAGCGGGTATAGTAAAGAAAATAATACGAAAAGAAAAGGGTGGATACGAAATAACCATAGGGGATGCCTCGGATGAGCGTCAAGTCATTGATATTATTCCTCCAGGGCCAGAACTTCTTGTTTCAGAGGGTGAATCCATCAAACTCGATCAGCCATTAACGAGTAATCCTAATGTGGGTGGGTTTGGTCAGGGAGATACAGAAATAGTACTTCAAGACCCATTACGCGTCCAAGGCCTTTTGTTCTTCTTCGCATCGGTTATTTTAGCACAAATTTTTTTGGTTCTTAAAAAGAAACAGTTCGAGAAGGTTCAATTATCCGAAATGAATTTCTAGATCAAGTTCATAACAAGAAAAAAGTCTTGTTTGTTTCTAGTTTGATATGATCACGAAAAAAAGTACAAAAGCTCTTTTTATGGTTTTTTGTTCAACGAGATGCCGGTAGTTAGTTGTACTACATTCTTAGTCATACTATGCATATTTATAGTATATTGTGTAGAAGACTATTTGAATTTTTAACTTTACTTTGATTTTCAATCCAAATTGTAATGATGTGACTATGTAACTCTTATCAGATTAGAATGGTATCAAATGTCTCAATTCAATAGGTTTTCTATTCGAGAAAAAAATTCGATTAGATACTAGACTAAGCATAGAATAAAACACATAGATAAATTAGGGTAATAGATGAGTCTAGGGGGATTCTTTGCCTTCCTAATCTTCGACACAAGAAAAGGAATTTTACAC